CGTACGGAAATGTAACTCGGTATTCAAACAACTATTCAGAGTTCCTAGAGCTCCTTGTACGGCTTGTTGGAAAACCCGTTGTCGGACCTGATTCATCGCTCTTTGTTTTTCAAAATAAAGGGTTTCATTTTTAGACTTTTCTAATTGTTCCAAACTCATAGAAGTAGCATTAATCAAATTTGCTTTTTCTCGTTCTATCTCAGAGTATCCATTCATCCGATACTCATCTGCTTCTAGTTCGACTTTCTGTAATCGAAGCCGAGCTTTTTCGAGTTGTTCAAGGGTCCCTCTACGCAATTCTTCCGAATTTCGAATAGTACTTAAGATCCTCTGTTTTCGATTATCTAATAAATCTTTTAATGAAAGTAGATTATCTTGCTATTAAGTTTACAACTTTTATGATCTCTTCCCGAACCAAACATGAATCTTTCGATTCATTTGGCTCTCACGCTCCTTTTTTTCTTTTTTGCTATGTATTATGGTTATTTCCATATCTTTTTTTTATGTAATGAGCCTATCCTCTATCCTTTTTCTCTTTGTATTTCAATATACCGAAACGTATATAAGACTAGATAAATATTAAGAGGACTCTTCCGACTAGATAAAAATCTATCATGGTCAGCAAAGTTGTTTCTTTATTTGTGTTTGCTCTGTTAGTTAACAATTTCATTAAGAAAAACGAAGTAAATAAATGGAAAATGAAAATTGCTAGAATTATTTTTCTTTCCTTAAATCCAAAAAATTTCTCTTTTTTTTATACACAGGTCGTCGATTCGGCATTGGAAAAAGGGCAGGGTGCCCTTCTAGTAAATAGTTCAAATCATTTTATCGATATGAGTGTTCTATATCAGATAAATTCTACACTAGCTATTTCCCGTTTAAAGCATTTGGATACTAATAAAGCATTTCGATACTAATATAGTTGTAGAAAGAGTACCCCTTTTTGCCTGGACTTCAAGCAGTTTAGCTTTAACCGTGTTAATGGTCTCACATTATTGGTCTATAGAGAATCAAAGTAAATTTACCAATGAGTCGCGAAATGCTATGGTTCTTCCATATGATTTCTGAAGTTATTCAGAAGTAATTCGTGGAGATCGTGCACCTTTTCTTATTTATCCCAAAACAAAAATACTAAAAAATATTCTAAAGTGCAGCCGGATAGATCCAATCTATTCTTGAAATAGACAACTCGCACACACTCCCTTTCCAAAAAAAATCAATACGCCAACTACTACAGTTAGATTTATTAGATTTGTTGCTAAAATATCGGTATTAAGCCCGAAACTCCCAGCGAATGGCCAGTGAGCTAAAAAAACAAAAGAATGGGTTACATTTTTCATATACTCTCCTCTTATAGATAGGACGAACAAAGAAGAAAGTTTTTCGATCACTTACTTCGCTCGCCCTTTTTTTATCGGTTTTTTTAATGCAATTTTTTTTATGCAAATAGATTCAATCTAATAATTTCTTTTAGATTAAGTCTTAGGTCTCGTTTGACCTGTGAAAGATCTCCTTTGTGAAAATGTTCCCAAAATTCCTAAAATAAAAGGAAAAAGACTTTCCACTATCCTAAACTAAGGACGGGAAGGAAGAGGGCGAGCATATCTTCTACCTAAATTGATCATGCTCAAATCAACCCTTCCCGGGGTATTGTCTGTCCCGATAAATAAAAAATTCCTGGAATAATATATAAAAGTATTGATATACTTGGAATTACAGAAGCAAATACCAATTTACTAAAAAAAGAAAAAAGTATCTAATCTAAAGGACTTATTTTCTTTTTTAGGATTAAACAAAAGGGTTCGCAAATAAAAGCGCTAGTGCCACAACCAGTCCATAAATTGTTAAAGCTTCCATAAAAGCTAGACTAAGCAATAAAGTACCTCGTATTTTCCCTTCTGCTTCTGGCTGTCTCGCAATACCCTCTACAGCTTGTCCTGCAGCAGTACCTTGACCAACTCCAGGCCCAATAGAAGCAAGCCCTACAGCCAATCCAGCAGCAATAACGGAAGCAGCAGCAATTAGTGGATTCATGGTGAGTTCCTCGTGTCAAAAAAAAAAAAAATGGTTAAGGATACAATCAACCAAGAAATTATTACTTTTAACTTCTAAGCTCTATTGGGTAGAAGTAACTAAAAGTGCAAATTGAAATGATAATCTAAATCGTCCGAACTACTTCGAGATCTCGTTTTTAATTTCTAATCATTAGAGGTTTGTGTAAATCCATATGCTTTTCATTATTCTATTTCTCTTTCTTTCCAACCAACCACCCTTTCATTTCATTTTTTTTTACTCTTCGATATCCTTGAGTTCCCATTTTTTCCCTTCCTCTAATCCATAATAAAAGACGAAATAGAGGAAGAACCCCTATTGAAATCGAACTAATCCAAATCCAATAGGAATCAAATCAAGATATACAATTGATAACAATATGCTGCATAGAACTGGATATGGAATCCAATTCCGGAATTCCAATTCCGGAATTCTATATATCGGAATTCTATATATCGAATTAGATAATGAATCTAATCTAACTTAGAAATAAATAAAATCCTATATACATTTGTTTCTTCTATTTTGTTTGCATATTTTCTTATTTTCTATTGAATCCTATTCCAAAATCATTCCTTAGAAAGCCGCACAAAAGATGACGGTCTTATAGACATTAAGGATATAGATCTAACCGGATTTCGCCCCCCTGAATGCATATATAATTTAACAATTCCGTAATATAGTCCATTCTCTCTCCTACAACTCTAGGTTATATATTCATACGCATTTTGAACTAGTTAGTTTTCTAACCAGGAGGATTATCTGCAACCATGCATGAATTGGGCTAAGCTAAAAAAAAAAGACTATTTCGAAAATGAGTCAATTCAATGATGACCTTCCATGGATTCACCTATATAGGCTGCGGCTAACGTTGCAAAAATAAGAGCTTGAATACCGCTTGTAAATAATCCAAGAAACATGACTGGTATAGGGACTACTAAGGGGACTAAAGAAACAAGAACAACAACGACTAATTCATCCGCCAATATATTTCCGAAAAGTCGAAAACTAAGCGATAATGGTTTTGTGAAATCTTCTAGGATGTTAATTGGTAAAAGGATTGGGGTTGGTTTAATATATTTCTCGAAATAACTCAATCCTTTTTTGCTAAGACCCGCATAAAAATATGCCGCTGATGTGAGTAAAGCTAAAGCAACAGTAGTATTTATATCATTCGTGGGCGCAGCTAATTCCCCATGGGGTAACTCTATAATTTTCCAAGGTAAAAGAGCACCCGACCAATTCGAAACAAAAATAAAAAGGAACATAGTTCCAATAAAAGGAACCCAGGGACCATATTCTTCTCCAATCTGAGTTTTGCTCAAATCTCGAATAAACTCAAGGACATATTCGAAGAAATTCTGACCGTCGGTTGGGATGGTTTGTGGATTCCGAACAGCTATGATAACTGAACCCAGCAAGATAGTAATTACGACCCAAGAAGTGATGAGTACTTGGGCATGAATTTGGAAACCTCCTATTTGCCAATAGAAGTGTTGGCCTACTTCTACGCCTGATATATCATACAACCCCTTGAGTGTTTTAATGGAACATGGTGTAATATTCATATTGTCCTCTGATAAAAATTGAACTTCAAAAAAGGAATTCTTTTGATTCAACCATCTCTTTCTCAACTCAGCAACTTGAAGTATTAATCTTATATTTAGGATACCAAGAAATCACATCAAATGATAATATATATCAATACCCTCTAATATATATCAATATTCCCCTTCTTTTATCTATGCAAAACAAAAAAAAATAGTAACTGATCCCATAAATCTACGTAGTTGCTTAAGAATTCACTATTCTTCTTAATCTTAATCAATGATTTCTTATATAGAGAGAACGGCCCTCACAAATTGCAAATACTAATTTGTTAAGAATCAATCGAATTGAAGTCATAGTGTCATCGTTGGCAGGAATCGATATATTCGCGAGATCTGGGTCACAATTTGTATCGACTAAAGAAATAGTAGGAATCCCCAAAATGGCGCATTCCCGAAGAGCTATATACTCTTTTTGCTGATCAAGGACGATCACAATGTCAGGCAACCTCGTCATATATTTAATCCCGCCAAGATATCTTTGCAAGGTAGATAATTTTCTCTTTAAGATTGCCACATCTCTTTTTGGGAGATGGTGGAATTTTCCCATCTTTTCTTCCGCTCTTAAGTCTCTAAATTGAGAAAGTCTAGTTTTGGTAATCGACCAATTCGTTAACATACCACTGAACCACTTTTTATTAACATAATGACAACGAGACCTTATTGCAGCTGATGCTACTAAATCTGCTGCTCTTTTTTTGGTACCAACAATTAAGAAGCTTTTTCCCTGACTTGCTGCATCAAAAACTAAATCGCAAGCTTCTGATAAAAAACGAGCCGTTCTAGCGAGATTTGTAATATGAGTACCTTTACGCTTTGCCGAGATGTAAGGGGCCATTTTAGGATTCCATTTCTTAATACCATGACCAAAATGAACTCCCGCTTCTATCATCTCTTTCAAATTGATGTTCCAATATCTTCTTGTCATTTTTTCCACACTTCCTTTTTTTTTTCTTTTTTTCGTCTTACCATTATGGAATTGATTTCTTTTTGAAGATTAAGAAAGAGCCGAAATATCTTGAAATAAATAATAATTGTTCCGATGGAACCTTCTACTCAGAATTGGCCATTGATACATGATATAAAGACAGCCTTAATAAATTAACTGACTTCTTTTATTTAGTAAAATATAAAAATACAAAATCTAAAATCAGACCTGTTAGCATTCTAAGGTCAAAAGTCTAGTTTCAATTAAAGTAAAAAAATCTGCTTTATATGCTTTATATATCCTTAAATCGTATAAATGGGAGTAAATGGGGGTTCTGATGTCTCATAGAAATTGTTTGTTACGTCAGAATCAGAATCAGAAGAAACTAGTTCTGTATGGAGAGACAAAATATCTCTCATTTCCGACGTGAATAGATTTTTTTTTTGAATTTCCAAATAAAGGTTCTTGTCTTGTGGGAAACGATGCACAAATTTTTGGAATCCGGTACCAACAGGGATAATTCCCCCCAGAACTACGTTTTCTTTCAGGCCTTTCAACCAATCAATACGACCTCGTAGGGCAGCTTTTGCTAAAACTCGAGCAGTTTCTTGAAAACTTGCTTCAGATATGAAACTTTGGGTATTCAGGGAAGCCCTTGTTATTCCCAATAAGATTGCCCGATAATAGATCGATTCATCCAAAGCTCGCCCTGCTCGTTCCGCTCGCAATAGTCCTATTAATTCCCCAGGTAAAAAAACATTAGACATTCCATCTTCGGAAACCCGTACTTTTGATGTTACTTGGCGTATAATAATCTCTATATGTCTATTATGGATCTGTACCCCTTGGGATCGATAAACCTTTTGGATCTTATTAACCAAAGAGATACGACTTTGGGCGATGGTTAGCTCAGCTCCAATCAAGAATCCCCAGGGAACCCCAAGAATTCTTGGTATACGCTCATTCCAATCCTCAATTCTCCTTTCGAGATTCGGCGATAGTGAATCAATTGAACGCGCTTCGAATATTTGTTCTACTTTTGGAAGACCTTGCGTTATATCACTAGATCTCGATTTTTCATATATAAAGGTAACTAACCTATCTCCTTTGTAAAGGATTTTTCCATAATGACCATGAACAGTTGCTCCTATAGTGGCCAAATAAGGCTTAGCTGCTCTTATAACAAAGGAGTCCATATTAACAATGAAAATTTGACCAGATTTTTTTATGTGCGATTTAAATAGACATACATTTTCGCAAATAAATTGTCCAAGGTGAATTATTGCCAATGTCTCCTCCCATGAGTCATGATGGAGAAAGTGCCAATTCAAATGGAATGGATCCAACATGATGTTACTGTTGAAATTCGACATCCTTTTATTTTCATCTATTAAAGAGTATTTAAGCCCTTGAAGTACTTGGAAGGTTTGTTTCAAATTGTTAAGGAACAAGTATTTTTTTAACAAGATCTGATTATGTGTTAATAAATAGTAAGATGAAGAAAAATTCGATATACTAGGTACAATAGCGCCTAAGAGCCCAAAAATATCTCGAATAAGAATTCTAGGATTCGATTCTTTTACCGCACTGGGATATTTCGAATTCTTCAATAAACCAATTTGAGAACAGTTGGATGCCGACAAAATCATCAAAGATGGGTATTCTTTATTTCGATTCAACAAGGTGCCAATAGCTTCTTGATGTTGGCTAAGTGATTGAATCTTCGCCTTGGAATAAAAGGAATTGGTATTGTTGCGATCTAACCTATTATTGGGAATCGGTCCTGCACTTGTCCTATCATACCTTCTTCTTGTATATGAAATAGTGGACTTGACTAACTCAATTCTTAGGAAATCGCGAATCAGATCATTTGTTCTTAACTCAACAAGGGAAGCACGAGCCCCCTCTTTTTCTTCTTGTTCCCAATTCACTACCAAGCAAGTTCGAACGAATTGACTATTTGTGTGATAAATTCTTTGAGTTAACTTGCTATTTTCATGAGAAATAAAATTGACAAGTCGAAGTTGGAGATTATCCTCTTCTTGCAGGAGATCTTGCGGGAAAAGTCTTGCTAGATTTCTTCCTTCGTCCATTTCATATGCGACTACAGGTCGAACTGAAACAAAATACTTTTCCTTGCTTTTAAGAATTTTTTTCCGTTGAACATAAACCCAATTTTTTCTTTTTTTTGAGTCCTTAGAATCTTTTTTTTCTCTTTCTGGTGGTATCAAACTGGCGCCTAATATCTTATCCGCCTCTTCAGGAAAATGAATATCTCCGGAAAAGATTTTTAGTTCCGTATGGCTTTTTTTTCTCTTAACTCGGACCAATCCACCTAGTCGACTTCTTGTATTTTTTGTGAGTTGTGTATCCACTCCAATAATACTATTGTCAAGTACCTTTAGGGATGAGGATCTCGGCAAGATATGCAGTTCTTGAAGAATGAAAAAAAACCGATCTACTTCTTTTTGGTATTTTAGACTAAATTCTTTTGTTCCTCGATGCTCAATAAAACCCTCTTTTTTTAAGATAGAATCTTCCTCTGGGCTCCCATATTCGTCCTCTGAGTCTTCCTCTGATTCTTCTTCTAAAGCCCCATATTCGTTCTCTGAGCCATCTTCACGGCTCCCCCCATATTCTTCTTCCTCTAGAGTTCCATATTCGTTCTCTCGAGTTTTATATTCGTTCTCGGGGTTCCCATATTCTTCTTCTGAGTCTTTCTCTAGAGTCCTATATTCGGCCTCTAGGATCCCGTATTCATCTTCTAGGGTTTCATATTCGTCTTCTAGAGTCCTATATTCGTCTTCTAGGGTTTCATATTCGTCTTCTAGAGTCCTATATTCGTTCTCTGGGCTCTCATATTCGTCCTCTGAGTCTTCCTCTAGAGTCCTATACTCTTCCTCTCGGGTCCGATATTCTTCCTCTAGGGTCCGATATTCTTCCTCTAGGGTCCTATATCGAAATTTAACAATTCCTGAACCCCTTTTATCTTTTCTGTATCCTGGATCGTCAAAAAAAGCAAAAATAGTATTTCTACGTAAAACACCCATAAAGGGTATTTCAATCGAAATCCCCAAACAGGATATTAGCTCTTTTTCTTGTTCTTGATGATATTGTAATGGAATGACGAACCTATTTCTTCGCTTTTTCGCCAACAAATCCGAATTATCTTGAAGAATAGAAGGATAGACAAAATTCCAATGATTGTTGGACACGATTCGATCTGGCGTTAAATAATCAAGAATTTCCTTATCTTTTTTACCAAAAGTATCCAACAGTCTATGGCTTACTTGATCATTAGCCATTGAGAGGTCAAAGATATATCTTCCGTCAAGAGAGAAAGAATAAGTATTCATTTGATCTTGATCCTTGTGCAGCGAAAAGGATGCTATACTGGATCTGCACATACTTACTGACAATATCCATAAATGGCTTGTTTTTGGTAATCGACGAAGATTACCATATTGATATTCAGGCGCATGGTAAACATCAGTACTCCAGTGCATTTCCCCGTCTGATTCGGAATAAATATGCTTTTGTACCTTTTCTTTAAAATGTAAAGTGGATGTTCCGGCACGAATCTCCGCAATTACTTGTTCGGATTCTACATATTGATCATTTTGCACTAGAATCAGGCTTTTTAAGGGAATATTCACACTATGTAGAATATCTTGACTCTGAATAGTTACACGCAAGTCTATATAGCATAGAAAAGCAGGCTGCCCATGACGGGTACGTGTGGGGTGAACCAAGTCCTCATTGAATTGGATTTTTCCATTCGAGGGGGATCGTACAAGGTCGGCAGTACCCCCTGTGAATACTCCACCAGTATGAAAAGTTCTTAATGTTAGTTGAGTCCCTGGCTCCCCAATTGATTGACCTGCAATAATACCTACAGCTTCTCCCAATTCGACCAGATCGCCATGAGTGGGACTCCGCCCATAACATAATTGACAGATCCAAGATGTGCTCCGGCAAGTAAAAGGGGTTCTAATATATATTGGTTGTGCCCGAAACGGTTGTGCTCGAAAGGCAGTTATGAATCGATTGACTAATCCAATTCCAATATCTTGATTTCGAGCAGCAATGCATCGTGAACCAATATATATATCGTCTGCTAATACACGACCAATTAGTGTTTGGACAAAAAGTTTTTCTGTCATCCCATTTTGAGGACTCACAGAAATACCTCGGATAGTACCACAATCTCTTCTACGCACAATAATATGTTGAACTACTTCAACAAGTCTGCGTGTAAGATATCCAGCATCCGCTGTTCGTACAGCAGTATCTACAACCCCTTTGCGGGCTCCGTAGCAGGAAATTATATATTCTGTCAAAGAAAGTCCCTCGCGTAAATTGCTTTGAATAGGTAAATCAATCATTTGTCCTTGAGGATCCGCCATTAACCCTCTCATCCCTACTAATTGGTGTACCTGGGATGCATTTCCTCTGGCTCCTGAAAAAGACATTAGATAGACTGGATTAGAAGGATCCGTTATCCGAAAATTCGAATTCATTTCTTGTTTCAAATATTCACTTGTAGCATACCATATTTCAACGGATTGGCGTAATTTTTCTACTGCGTGTACAGCCCCATAATAATAGTGTTTCTCCAAAAGAAAACTCTGTTGTTCCGCATCTTGGACTAACCATCCTTTAGAGGGTATTGTTAAAAGATCCTCGATTCCTAAAGAAATCGATGTAGTAGTGGCTTGATGGAAGCCCAGAGCTTTTATTTGATCCAGTATATGGGATGTATATCCCATTCCGAAATGATCTATTAATCTGCTAATAAGTCGTTTCATAGCAGTTCCGTCTATCTCTTTATTATGAAAGACCAGGTTGGCCCGTTCCGCCATACATAAGTACCCCCTTTTTTGACTGAGTAGGATTCGACAATTGCTGAGTAGGATTCGACAATAGGCCTGAGTCAGTGATTCGAAAACTTAATTTACCCCCTTTCCTCAATCTCAATCTGAATTTGCGTGGCAAAAAGGATGGTACTAGCGAAATCGGAATGCCCCCCGAAAGGGGCATCGCCGAATCTAACTTCCTTGTTTAGATTTAGATAGTATATGAATAGGCCCGACTAAATCCTTGTATGGCTTCCTCTATTTCTCTATAAAAAGAAATATGACCAAGAGTGGTTCGAATGTATATAGAACGGGTTTCTTTTTTTCTATTTCCGACTATTAGATAGTGGGCATAAATCTCATGATAAGTCCCAAAAGATTCATATTGAACTTCAATCGGAACTTCTCTTGATCCAATGACACGTTGATCTAGTTTCCATCGGAGCCACAAGGGACTGTTTAAACCGATTCGTTTCTGTCTATAAGCTCCCAGTGCATCATAGGAACTAGAAAAATGGGGTTCTTTATCTTTCGTATAATAATTATTATTGTAGTTTACTTTTTTATTTGGATAGTTTCCGCAACTATTATATCTATTTGCACAAATACCTCGACGATTTCCAATCGTTAATACATAAAGTCCGATAAGCATGTCTTGGGTTGGCACGCAAATAGGATCTCCAATAGCGGGAGACAGGAGATTCATATGAGAAAACATAAGTAAACGGGCTTCTGCTTGAGCTTCCAAGGATAAAGGTAGATGAACAGCCATTTGATCCCCATCAAAGTCCGCATTGAAACCCTTACACACTAATGGATGTAAACAAATAGTACGCCCCTCCACTAAAGTGGGTTGGAAGGCCTGTATGCCTAATCTATGCAGGGTAGGTGCTCTGTTCAACAGTACAGGATGCCCCCGCATAACTTCTTGAAGTATTTCCCATACAATGGGTTCCTTTTCCCAAATTTTCCTTTTAGCAATCCTGACATTAGAAGTAGCACGTTTCGTGATTAAATCGCGAATTACAAATAGCTGAAAAAGCTTTATTGCTATCTCTAAAGGTAATCCACATTGATGTAATGAAAGCGAAGGACCCACAACAATGACAGAACGCCCCGAGTAATCGACCCGTTTCCCAAGCAGAGTCTCGCGAAACCTCCCCTCTTTACCCTCAATTACATCTGAAAGTGACTTGTATACTTTATTGTGACCATCCCTCGTCGGTTGCCCGCGAGACCCACTATCAAGAAGTGTATCCACGGCTTCTTGTACCAATTTTTCCTGGCACATTACTAAATCTGCTGGCGCTAATTCACTTCTTTTTAATAGATAGGCAAGGTTGTTGTTCCGACGGATAACTCTCTTATAAAGTTCATTAATATCCGAAGTCACTACTTTATCCCCAGACCTATAAACAATGGGTCTCAATTCGGGAGGAAGAACCGGTAATAAGCACAAAACCATCCATTCTGGTTCTACATTTGTTTGAATAAAATGTTTCGCCAATTGCATTCGTCTAATTAAAAAAACTTTTCTTATTCGTCTTTTTCTATCTTCCCATTCATCTCCACTATACCCCTCGTCTTCTAATTCCTTCCATTCAACCAAGGAATTCTCTATAATAATTCGCAAATCCAAATCCGCTAATTGTTCTCTAATAGCACCTGCTCCTGTCGCAATTTCCCGATTTCGAAATGTTGCAAAGCCTGGGGTAGAAAAAAAGGGAGAAATGCTGTGGTTACAGGATGAAATTTCATCTTCGAATAAACCTCGTAATCGTAAGAAAGTCGGTTTTTTAGCGCTGGGCCTAGCAAAAGAGAAATCGCCGTATACTAGGCCTTCCAATTTCTTAAGGGGTTTATCTAAAAGATTCGCGATATAACTAGGAAGGCCTTTCAAATACCACACATGAGTCACTGGACATGCCAGTTTGATGTATCCCATTTGATATCTTCGTATCCGAGAATCAACAAATTCTACCCCGCATTTTTGACAAAATCTTTCGTCTTCATTTTCAGCTACGCTCGCTCGAGAATTTCCACAAGCACAAATTCCACTTTTTATGGGTCCAAAGATTCTTTCGCAAAACAATCCATCTTTTTCTGGTTTATCGGTTTTATAATGAAAAGTGGAGGGCCTTGTGACTTCGCCAACGACTTCTCCATTAGGTAGGATTTTGTTAGCCCAAGCCTTTATTTGTTGAGGGGAAACGAGTCCAATTTGAAGTTGTTTATGTTTATATTGGTCAATCATAAAATAGAAATAAGAAAAGAATTTATATTTATTCTGATCAAACATCCTCCCTATTAACCTGAAAGTTCTTCTCAGATACAAGGAAATGGTTCAGTTCTAGAGCCAAAGATCGTAGTTCTCGAACGAGCACTCGAAAAGATTCTGGAGGATCCTCGTGATTAGGCACTCTTTTTCCCCAGATCGTAGCATTAAGTATTTCTTGGCGAGCTATAAGATGATCAGATTTATAAGTAAGTATCTCTTGTAAAATATGAGCAACACCAAATCCTTCTAAAGCCCAAACTTCCATTTCTCCTACTCGTTGTCCCCCTTGTTTGGCTCTTCCTCTAACGGGTTGTTGGGTAACAAGTGAGTAGGGCCCAGTAGAACGTCCATGGATTTTCTCATCAACTTGATGAATTAATTTTAAAATATAGGACTTCCCTATTAGAACAGGTTGTTCGAAGGGATCTCCTGTTCTTCCATCAAATATTCTGCTTTTTCCCGGGTACTCGGGTTCAAATACCCATGGATTTTGTGTTTGTTTACTGGCTTCATATAATTCCGAAAACACAAGTTTTCTTGAAGCCTCTTGCTCATATCTCTCATCAAAGGGTGCTATTCTATAATGTTTCTTTAGCAGATCCCCTGCTAATCCGAGCGAGCTTTCAAATATTTGTCCCACATTCATTCGTGAGGGTACTCCTAGGGGATTGAAGACCATATCAACAGGTGTTCCATCTTGCAAATAGGGCATATCTTGCCTAGGCAAAATTTTGGAAATGATCCCCTTATTCCCGTGTCTTCCTGCTACTTTATCCCCAACTTTGATTTCACGTTTCTGTAAAATATATACACGAACCATTATGTCGAGGGGGTCCCTCTGGATCCATTTCACATCGATAACGCGCCCTCTTCCACCTATAGGTAGTTTGAGAGAAGTTTCTTTTGAAGTGGATACCTCAAGACCAAAAATGGCCCGTAATAATCCAGCTTCCGCGATATACGAGGATTCGCTCGCTATCTGAGGCGTTAATTTACCTACTAAAATATCGCCTGTTTCTACCCAGGATCCCAACCTCACAACTCCATTTCTGTCCAAATTGCGGAGTAAATGTTCTTCTAGATGTGGTATTTCTTTAGTGATTTTTTCAGCGGAGCCTTGGCTTGTCGTATCCGTCTGAATTTCATATTTTCGGATGTGAAAAGAAGTATAAATATCCTCATATACCAAACGTTCGCTAATTAGTACTGCGTCTTCAAAATTGTAACCCTCCCACGGCATATAAGCTACTAAAACGTTTTTTCCTAAAGCAAGTTCCCCACCAACTGTAGCTGCTCCCTCCGCTAAAATTTGCCCTTTTTTAATGGATTTACCCCTCGGAACCCGAGGTTTTTGGTGCATACAAGTATTTTTGTTAGAGCGCCGATGGGTAACTAAAGGAATACTTATAGTCTTCCCACTACTTGATAAAAGGATCTTGTGACTATCACTAGAAATGATCTTTCCCTCGCGTTCGGCTATAATGGAAACCCTCGAATCTAGAGCTGTTTGGCGTTCCAATCCAGTTCCAACAATGCACTTCTCGGACCGAGAAAGTGGAACTGCTTGGCGCTGCATATTAGAACTCATTAAAGCCCGATTCGCATCATTATGCTCAATAAAAGGAATGAGAGAACCTCCAATAGAAAAATATTGGAAAGGAAAAATACTTCTAACATGAATCTGTTCCCATGCAATAGTCAGGAATTCTTGACGGTATCTAGCAGGAACAACTTGTTCTTCCTGAATACCCTGATTCAAGGACAAAGAATTTCCTGCTGCTATCATATAATATTCATCTCTATTTGGTGATAAATAAACCACCTGTCTCTCTTTTTTTTCTTTTGCTTTCTCAGATATTTCATAAAACGGACTCTCTATAGATCCCCACCAGTGATCAATTCTCGCATGAATAGCTAAGGATCCAGTAAGTCCAACATTGATGCCTTCGGACGTGTCAATTGGACAAATACGCCCATAGTGACTCGGATGAATATCTCGGCTCCGAAAACTTGCAGTTCTCCCCGTCAATCCTCCAGGACCCAAACAACTAACTTTTCGCCCATGAACCGTTTGTGTCAATGGATTGGTTTGGTCAAAAACTTGAGATAAGGGGTATGTGCCAAAAAAGGTCTCATAAGTAGTTATTAATAAAATCGAAGTTGAAGTTGGAGTTACCAAAGTTTGTGGAGTCGGTTTCGATTGACGTATGAATACTCTACGGATAGTTTTTTGAACCGCATGTTGTAAACGGCCAAGAGCCAGTCCGAATTGATCTTGTAACAGATCCGCAACCGAACGAATACGTTTATTTTTCAAGTGATTCATATCGTCATCGTCAAGTATACCCGTTCCAAATTTCATTCCAATCAAATGATCCGTAGCGGCCAATACATCTCGTGGTAACAAGAATGTATTGTTCTGAGGTATATTAAGATTCAGTCTCCGATTCATATTTCGTCGACCAACTCTTCCTAATTCACATTTTTGTTGAAAAAATTTCTTTTGTAATTCCTCACATAAGGACTCCGAAAATACCAGGTCCCCACCTACACAAGCAAATTGTTGATAAAACTCCAAAATAGCTTTTTCTTTTGACTCAATCCTCTTTTTCTCCTTAGCATTCGGGAAAGACAAGAAAATTTCGGGGTAGGAAACATTATCTAAAATTTCTCTTAGATTCGAACCCATAGCTGATGATAGAACTAAAATAGATATCTTTTGTTTTCTACTCACGCGAGCCCATATCCTTTCTTTTTTATCAATTGCTAATTCCGATCTTCCTCCCCAATCTGATATTATAGTCCCGGTGTATATAGAAATTCCCTTATGGTCTAATTCGGAGCGGTAGTAAATACCAGGACTTAGCAATATTTGATTGATCACAATTCGGTATATTCCATTTATTATAAAGGTTCCTAAGGAATTCATTATAGGAATGTTTCCAATAGAAATGGTTTGCTTTTGCACATCGAAACCAAAAATTAATCTCGCAGATACATATAATTCAGAAGAATAAGTGAGTGATTCATACACAGCATCCCTTTCTTTTATCGAGGGTTCTAGCAATTGATATCCTTTCGCAAATAATTGAAATGCAATTTCGTGATCTGGATCTTTAATTGTTGGAAACTTCTCAAGTTCTTCTGCCAAGCCTTGATTAATGAACCTATAAAATCCCTCGAATTGGATCTGACTAAATCCGGGTATTGTGGACATTCCCTCATTTCCATTCCGGAGCATCTTAATTTTAAGTTTCCTATTTATCGAAGAAAAATTCCATTATCAGCTCACTCTTTATCAATCCCTACGGATCAATCTAGCAATCATGGAATCTATATTCTGTTTACTGAATCACATGAAATTCTAGGGAACTCCACATACGTATTTCATATATGTATTTCATACATATGAATAAAGATAATTTTGACGAAAGTTCGACTTTGGCAGGGGTAGAAATGGAATTAAAATGAATTGAGAAAAAAGTCCTAGAAAAAAATTCTGCCACTTAAACTTTATGATATTATAATCAGATTGGATAGCAAAGATTTCTCGTTTTATCTCCTTTCTATGAAAGAAATAAAGCCATAATAATTTATAAGCACTAGAAAGTTTTACTTTAGTTCGATTTAGAATTTAGAATAGTATGCTTAGTTTTATTTTCAAAAAGAATTTGAAGGTTATTTTTTGTTTCGTAGTAATAGAATTGCTAAAAAATAAAGGATTTCGTTGTAGAATCCTAAAATAAAGTACTTACTTTCTATTCACATATCCTTTCTTTTATCGTAATTTCACTTGTGTGGGCCAATAAAAGAAGACCAGGCCATAATCTATATCAGAGCAAATTTCCTCTTTTTATTCACGATATTTAATGCAATGAAAAATTAAAGCATGATTCCCCGTAGGGATATGTACATAAGGGGGATCCGTAGATAATAATGCTGTTCGGACCTGGAGTTCCCCTATATACAGATTAGGGAAACTTTTATTCTATTTTATTATCCCATTAAAGGAGAGAATACCGATTTAAGAGTCGTTTACTACTGCAATTAAAAAAAAAAATTCTAGTTAATGGTTCCAATTTGTTCTGAATTTTGCAGTCTGTGACTGGAAATCCACTTTTGCTCCTTTGCCATTTCAATAGAATAGAAAGAAAAAAAAAGGGGGTTTTAGTAAGAAAATATGGATGAATACTTGTTCTTTTCTTGATTTTAGATCGGATTTTTTGGCGGCATGGCCAAGTGGTAAGGCAGGGGACTGCAAATCCTTTATCCCCAGTTCAAATCTGGGTGCCGCCTGATCAATAAAATACTTAGGATTATAGTACTAATCAAACTCCAAAATTTCGTACCCCCATAAGTTGGGGCAAGAGAGTAACTAGGTCTGGCCATACTGGATTTTGAGAATCCATACCATAGTTCTATCCTCAAATGAGGCTTTGTTTTGGCGGCAGTGGCCCAAAGGGGGAGCTACCAACAGAGATGAGGTAGCGTTTCCTTATTCTTTTATTAATTTGAATTGATTCGGGAATTTAAAACTTCCAAAGGTCCCTAAGTCCTTTTTCAATCTAAGATTGAAGAAGGGACTTTGCCAAGAAATATCAATATACTTCGTACATCTTATGCTACCTACATACACTAAAGTAAAGGCTACTGATTCTGTCGAGAATCAGATTGAATAGGATGATCGAAAATTAATTTCGGAGTTGTGGAGTGGATAAGGTCTCCTCACTCTTTCATAGAAAGAGAGAAAGTGGGGCAGTAGGGTTTAGGTCAAAAATAAACATGGGTAAAGTAGGTATCCAATAAATATTTATCTATCCTAATTTTATGGTATGGTATATTCTGACGTCCTTTGCTTATAAAAAAGGTAACAAAAGGAAGAAAAAATCTCTCTATTCCCGCGTCTTCTATTCAGGACATTCTCACACTCTTTCTTTTTTAAGGAAAAGGTATATGTATCATATTTCTACTTAATACTCTCCAATTCTACCAGAAATCATATAAGAATTTGATAGGAGTAAATTCCTTTAGCTGATTCATCCATAGTCTTAGAGCAGAATTTTGACTCTGTACCCTTAATTCCACTATGATTATTGATCAATAGTAGAATAATTCCTTCATAGAAATAGGAGACATAATTTACATGGATATAGTAAGTCTCGCTTGGGCTGCTTTAATGGTAGTCTTTACATTTTCTCTTTCGCTAGTAGTATGGGGGAGAAGTGGACTCTAGGGATACTACTAATTGATTGAGTAGTTGAATTGTAGTATCAACTCTTTTCTTTAATTGATCATTTTATTTTGTATTAATCATTTTGCCAAACTTTATTTTTTCTCTTTTTCTTTAGTTTTGTTTCACTCTTGTAAAAAACTCTTTTAAGAAAGAGTCGTTCTATTCTACTATGTTTCATTCTACTATAATAGAAATAGAAAGAAATAGAATAGAAAGAGCGATTATAGTAATTAAGAATAGAAATAGAAGTGACGAGTAAAAATAAAGTTCTTTACATAAGAAAATTAGACTTTCTTACACGAAGCTATTCACAGCATATCGCACATTTTCCATTTATACTCTTTTCTTATTCTTAGAAATTTTTTTTGTTCTTTTTTTTTTGAAGGATCTCACGTGAAGCATCTCGCGTCATTTTTAAGTATGAAAGATTCGCAGGTTTTTTCCTTTTATTTACTTTTATCTTTTATTATAGTCTATTCTCGTATTATTTTTATCCCTCTCCATGGATTCTTTCAATGAAGAATTGTCTTCGATTTTTTTGATTTTGACTTGCTTGAAATTAAGTGGATGCAGTGAAAAAAGAAGTTGAATTAGATTACTATTTCAATCTACTAATCTATTCTATGTAGATTCAAGATAATATAATAGAAAGAATCTAAAGTGTCGTAGAAAAAACTATATGTAGTTCTTTCTACCACACTTTAGGATTCCAACCAGATCCTTTCATTTAAGACTTGGATTTTTATTTTCTTTAATCCCTTTTTCATTTCTTCAATGATTAATTGGAATTCCAATTAATCATTTTGGCTGGCTGTTTTTACATAAATAATAAGTAAAAAGGCAGTAGGAACTAGAATGAACAATGCAGTAGCAATAAATGCGAGAATATTTACTTCCATAACCTCTTTATTTTATTTTTTTCACAATAACTCGGGATGTAATCCCATGGAGAGGAAAAGGGGGTATCCCTGTGGAGGACTTGCATTCTGATAATACTGAATCAATTCAATATTATGAATATAGGATCTATCAAATCAATTCATGGTTGATAGTGGAATAATATAACATAGGAAGATCCCTTATCCATACTAAGACCAAAATAGGTTTTTTGATTGGATTCGGAACCCCTCCATTTTTCATCCTTTTTGACTTTTGCTTTTCTATATATATATGTATAGCCAAGAATCTTTCTTATACAATTTCCCTTCCTTTTTCTTATAGTTATACATACAATTATGTTTCTTATAGTTATACATACAATTATGTATGTATCTATTATATAACCGACTTTCTATGGGTCACATAGACATCCAAATAAGCAGTAGAAGTAGAAATGAGATGGAGAAAAGAGGATCTTAAATAAAAAAGATCCAATATTTTAATTTAGGAAAAAGAGCGTTTGCTTGGTTTTGATTTTATTAGGTTACTGTCAATATCTGCTTTTGGTGTCTAAAGATGAGAGCAGATTCATAAAAAAAGGAGTCGACAAATGGACTGAGAATGAGGTAGATTCTTTCCAAGAATTTATTGAACATACACAAACAAAATTGGAACTACAAAATGGAAGTGGTGTGGTTTAACCCCTAAAAAGGAACTAATTATATTAAATTCATTCTCTAACAATAAACGAATACAATTTGTGTATTGATTGGATTCCGGTAAAATACCGTAACTCTATTCCTTAAGATAAGAGTCAAATAGGAAGTTAAGATGCGGATGGTATCATCATACCATAAAAATAGAGTAATATCCTAAATTATACTAATCCACGTATGATATGTATGTCTTTCCTTATCAACCGGAAGTAGTTAAAAAAAAAGATTCCTATACAGCTCTCTTTTTATTGAGAGCTGCGAAATAAAAAAAGTAAAGTAAGGGTTCTCCATAGATATTTGATCTTGCCTTCTGCCCCCCCCCCTTTTTCCGGGAAATTCTTGATGAAAAAAAAAAGGGGAAAGATGAATTTTTCCATTCATGGAACCCTAGTTCGGGACTGACGGGGCTCGAACCCGCAGCTTCCGCCTTGACAGGGCGGTGCTCTAACCAATTGAACTACAATCCCTGCGGGGTGTATGGCATACCTATTTTTAAATAGAACCCTAAGAAGATTCGTCTGTCGTACTCTAAGAAATAGAGTAATCATATACTACTACACCCACATAGGATATGTGGGTATAGTGAGAGTGGCATAACTAGTATGCCGCGATTTTTTATCCCTAAAAACAACTGATAATCCACCTTTCAATAAGAAAAATGGTTTTCTTTGTAAGAAAAGAATCAGAGAGATATGGCTTAGAAATAAATTTCCCCTTCTTTTCTCTTTATCCTTTATTTCTATGGATCAGATATTTTTTTTATGGAAGAAAAAAATGGATTTAGTTCATATTCACGAAGCCCTAGATTTTTGGGCCGAGCTGGATTTGAACCAGCGTAGACATATCGTCAACGAATTTACAGTCCGTCCCCATTAACCGCTCGGGCATCGACCCAGGAAGAATTTATTCTAGGGTTTTTGATAATCTATGATTAACCTCTTTTTATAATACTCCCTACCCCCAGGGGAAGTCGAATCCCCGCTGCCTCCTTGAAAGAGAGATGTCCTGAACCACTAGACGATAGGGGCATCACTAGACGATAGCGCTATATAGAACCACTCGTCATTATACTATAATGATAGTATGAGCAGTTTTTTGGAATTGTCAATATACTCGAATCGAAGAGTATAAATAGATCAAAGCAAAGAGTCTTTCCTACTTTTCTATTATGCTTTCGTAGGATTTTTTTTTTAGTTGTTGGTTAGGTTAATTCACGGATCATCCCCTGCTTTTTAGGGAAATTCCTTTTACTTTTAAAGTAAAGGATATAGAATAAGAATAGATTAATAAAAAGGATTCTAGATTAGTTCAGTACGAATATTGATTTGATTGCTCTAACAGGAAAAAGAGTCCAATTTCATTTATTTTTTGCAATTTAAACTCTGTGCTTCGTTTAGTGTTCAGACCAAAAATATGGGCATCTCATACTAAACGAAGTCATAAAATTCAATAAAAAACAGAGACATTTTCAAAAAAAAAAGAAAAAAAGTGAATGAATTTAGTAGAAAAGTACTCTATCGGATTCGAACCGATGACTTCGGTCTTTCCGTGGCATTACTCTACCACTAAGGGAAAAGCCCTTTATCGGATTTGAACCGATGACTTATGCCTTACCATGGCATTACTCTACCACTGAGTTAAAAGGGCTTTTTATTCAAAAATTAGCCACTTTCATTTACCATTATAGATCTACTGCATAATGTAAAAAATATATGTATATATTAATGTACATAATATATGTATATATAGATATATATGTAGAGATTTTATTTTCTCTATTGAGATATAGAAGTTTATTGTTCAAAAAGGCCAAAGGGGCAATAAGAACTGCTGTGAAAAAAATGGTAGACTTTGTTTTTTTTATCTTTAATTCACTTTTCACGTGCTCAGAATGTTCTGCAGAATTAGGACTTTTTTCTTCTATTGGCTGATCTTATGATGAGAACTTTCTCCATTTATGTTTTATTTCCCTTAATTCTAATTGGGGGGTATAAAGGAATTCGCCCTCTTCATATACCCATATGGCTGGGTAGTGTATTAATTTTCAGTGATATACTTCTTATCTGTTTTGGCGCGAGATTGAAACAATTTTTCACAGGCATTCCTTGGAAAAACCTTCGAGTTCAAAACTTTTCCATTTTTCAGTTTTGGACGGATTTGTTGCAGCAATTTTCAACGGGTACCCTTTGGAAATAGTACTTGAATATTATCCAAAAGGTGTATTTTGAACAAACTATATTGGAGTTTTATCAACAATTTTATTCTAAAAAGTGGGCAGTCGAATTTATACTGCAGAGTAGAAAAATTATTCTACAGCCTGCCTAACAAAAAAGAAAAGGAAGAAAGGGATTGATGGGTACTGTCGCCTATATCTCTTAGTGTATATTGTAGGAATAATCAAACTATAGAATACGAAGAATATGATCCTAATCGAAATGCATACATTTGGTTCATAAGCTAGTGGCATGGTAAGAAGAGATTTCTTTTACAGACTAGAGAGGGACCATCTAAATCCTAAATTAAAGGCCTGCGATTGAAGTACCAACTGCTCGCTTTTCTCCGTAGGTGGGATTAGCTTCCTCCTCGAATGGCTACCCTTGACAAAGGGTAGTGTTGGTATCATAATCTACATGTAGCGGGTATAGTTTAGTGGTAAAAGTGTGATTCGTTCTATTAATAACTGAATTTGAAATGATATACTTAAGGCATCCTTAAGTTTTTTTATATTCATATTTCGATGAAAACTTTAGTTCTTATAAAGGGTTTAATCCTTTTCCTCTCAATAGCATATTGAGGAAGAATATACATTCTCGCGATTAGTATCCAAAGACTAATTCAATTTGCATGCAAAATACAAATTGGATTATGAGTACAGAGGCGCGAAGCATAATTTTGCATTGGATTAAGTATTCCAATTGAATAAATATGAGTAAAGGATCTATGGATGAAGATACAAAAAAGTTGATTTCCAATCGTAACTAAATCTTCTTTTAGTTAAAAAAGAAATGGAAGCCCAATAGCTAAAAAACGATAGTTTTGGTTTACTAGAACCATCAGGATATTGTTTCAGCTCGGTGGAAACCCAACTCTTTTCCTCAGGATCTCTTGAATGAAATTAGGGAACGAAGTAAGTAGATTAGATAGATATTTAGGAGAATTTCTATCTCCTACTCTATAGGGATCATCTAGAAAGCGGAGAGCTTTGGTTCCATTCAGACAGAAAAGCTAACATAGATGTTAAGTGGTGAGAATAGCCATAAAGGAGCCGAATGAAATCAAAATTTCATGTTCGGTTTTGAATTAGAGACGTTAAAAATAATCAACCAACGTCGACTATAACCCCTAGCCTTCCAAGCTAACGATGCGGGTTCGATTCCCGCTACCCGCTCCATTCTGTATAAAAAGACTATTCTATTTGTCTAGACATGGTAGAGACTTCTATTCAACCTTTTTCGTCCACCAGTTTTTGGCTCTACAGAGCGGAGTAGAGCAGTTTGGTAGCTCACGAGGCTCATAACCTTGAGGTCACGGGTTCGATTCCCGTCTCCGCACTTAGCAGTCCATATAAATAAATGGACTATTCTATTTGTATAGATATGGTAGATTGTATAGATATGGTAGAGAGCTATATCCAACCCTTTTTTTTATTCATCAGGCAGAAAAGAAAAAAGAAATACAAAGAAAGCCACAGTCTATTCCCCTTTAAAAGCAATTTTCTCTTGTTTATCTCGGTGAATCCCTGGTTTAGGGGACCCTCTTGGCAAGTTTGATTTTCGCCCCCGAAGCATTCTTTTTTTTTTTTTTGAGTCGAGTGCAAAGGATAAGATAGGAAGGGATAAGGTACTAGACTAACAACTACTTAATTTAATATAAGTAGTTAAGTAGTCAACTAGACTGAATTTTTTATCATAGTACCTTAATAAATTAAGCTGGCGAGCGACGGGAATCGAA